ACCCGTTTGGTCGAGTATGCTGCCAATCAATTTTTACCTCTTCTTCTAGTGTGTGCTTCCGGGGGAGCACGCATGCAAGAAGGAAGTTTGAGCTTAATGCAAATGGCTAAAATATCTTCTGCTTTATACGATTATCAATTAAATAAAAAGTTATTCTATGTATCAATTCTTACATCTCCTACTACAGGTGGAGTGACTGCTAGTTTTGGTATGTTGGGGGATATCATTATTGCTGAACCTAATGCCTATATTGCATTTGCGGGTAAAAGAGTAATTGAACAAACATTGAATAAGACAGTACCTGAGGGTTCACAAGCGGCTGAATTTTTATTCCATAAGGGCTTATTCGATCCAATCGTACCACGTAATCCTTTAAAAGGTGTTCTGAGCGAGTTATTTCAGTTCCACGCCTTTTTTCCTTTGAATCAAAATAAACTCCAGTAGAGTTCTTAAGTGAAATTTTTTTTGTGACGAATAATTAACAATTAGTTAGTTAGTTTATCCGAATCAAAATAAAACAAAATCCGAAGAATAGATTTTTCTTTGGTGACATAAGATTTCTTTGTACAAGGAAGCGTGCAGATAATTCTTTTTTTTTTACCGATATGACAGATTAGTAATCAGTAAACCTCTCTTAACAAAACAACATAAAAAAGCATTCTTCCTTAGAATTAATTAGTGGGCAGGGCAAATAAAACGAATTTCTTGTTCCCCTCTCGCGGATGTATATATCATTCAAATAGAGAAAATCGAAAATCTTGCATCTTTCTCTATCTCCTAACAAGGACCATTTTCCTAGGAATCCCTGCTGTTGGATCGGATTCGTTAGAATTCTTCGGAAATTTGTAAGAATTTCTTTTTGTATTACAAATTACAAAAAGAAATCCGAAGCTAAGAACAACAGAAGAAAAAAAATAAGTAATAATAATAACGAAAATGGGTTATCATACATCTAGTTCATGTAGAAAGATGAATAGGTCCGTTCGACATTCCTTGCGCTAAGTATATATACTTATTTAGTATACTTAGTATAATTATATACAATTATATAAGTATACTTAATATACATTTATATACGAATTAGAATATGATAATAATTAGAATTAATATTCTAATTATTATAGGATATCTATATACCAGTAACAGGTACAAATATTAAATCGAGGTACCCTTTCTATGACAATTCTAAACAGCTTTCCCTCTATTTTAGTCCCTTTAGTGGGCCTAGTATTTCCGGCAATGGCAATGGCTTCGTTATTTCTTTATCTTGAAAAAAATCAGATTTTTTAAATCCGATCGGATCAAGGTCAACTCTCATCTAGTTTTTTTTTTTCAAGACTTAGCGATGACGGCTATCCATTTAGTAAAATAGTGTATAAGACGAAGAAGCGGCTTTCTCCGAGCATAAACGAAAGTGCTCTTATGCATGTCTAATGTCTAAACATGATATTATAGGTAAATTAATTCTATCTATTGTCAACAATAGGCTGTGATCTGAAATAGGCTGTGATCTGAACTCATGTCTGCAATGAAAATCAATGTATCTATATGGATGGACCGGCCTATAGGGAATCATATGAAGGGGATGCTCGTATTTTATTAGATCTAACCAATTCAATGACTTACTGCTAAGAGTTCACATCAAAATAGTACTAGTTGATGAGAGTTACTTCAGAAACAAAAAAAGTAAACTAAAATTGATTTTCTTTTGGTTATTTCCCCAATTCCAATAAAATGCAACTGGAGCTAGTATGTATGAGTTGGCGATCAGAATATATATGGATAGAATTTATAGCGGGCTCTCGCAAAACAAGCAATGTCTGCTGGGCCCTTATCCTTTTTTTAGGTTCATTAGGATTCTTAGTGGTTGGAATTTCTAGTTATCTTGATAGGAATTTGCTATCTTTATTTCCGTCTCAGCAAATAAATTTTTTTCCACAAGGGATCGTGATGTCTTTCTACGGGATCGCGGGTCTCTTTATTAGTTCCTATTTGTGGTGCACAATTACATGGAATGTAGGTAGCGGTTATGATCGATTTGATACAAAAGAGGGAATAGTGTGTATTTTTCGTTGGGGGTTTCCTGGAAAAAATCGCCGCATCTTTCTACGATTCCTTATGAAAGATATTCAGTCCATCAGAATAGAAGTTAAAGAGGGTATTTATGCTCGTAGTGTCCTTTATATAGAAAGCAGAGGCTTGGGGGCCATTCCCTTGAATCGTACTGATGAGAATTTGACTCCACGAGAAATTGAGCAAAAGGCCGCGGAATTGGCCTATTTCTTGCGTGTACCAATTGAGGGGTTTTGAGAAATGAACTGAAGAATAAGAATAAATGCTTTCTCGTCAGGAGGAACCCCTCAAGACTCCTTTTTTTTTTCGGAATATGCGAGAGTTTCCGTTTTACATTTTTAATAGAAAAAAAGTTCTTTCATTTCGAAATTCAAATAATATGAATATATTCATTATTTGAATTTGAATCTTTCGGGCATTCATCGAAAGGGGGAATCGCTTCGAATATTTCATCAATTGGGATATCTGGAAACAATATTGTTTTGTTTTTTATTATTTCTTGATTCCAATTCGAATTGGAATAAAGAATTCGAAGTGGATTCTTCTTCGATTTCTGTAGTTTTTCTACACTAGGTTCAAGGACTAACCGTCGAATCACAACTAAAAAAAAAGGGGGGACTCGGTTTATAGGCGCAATACCTTGTAATAGAACTCATGCTTGATAGAAATCTTAGATCACATAGAATCAACGAATGAGGTGTGTTCATTAACAACTCACAGATGAAAAAATGACAAAAAAAAAGAACGCATCCATTCCCCTTAGATATCTTTCATCTATAGTATTTATAGTATTTTTGCCCTGGTGGATCCCTCTCTCATTTAATAAAAGTCTGGAATCCTGGGTTACAAATTGGTGGAATACGAGTCAACCCGAAACCTTCTTGAATGCTATTCAAGAAAAGTCTATTCTAGAAAAATTCATAGAATTAGAGGAATTATTACTCTTGGACGAAATGATAAAGGAATTTCCGCAAAGACGTCTAGAAAAGCTTCGTATAGGGCTCCCGAAAGAAACAATTCAATTAATCAAGATGCACGATGAGGATCATATCCATACGATTTTTAACTTCTGGACAAATACAATCTGCTTCGTTATTCTAAGTGGTTATTCGATTTTGTGTAATGAAGAACTTTTTATTCTTAACTCTTGGGTTCAAGAATTCCTATATAATTTAAGCGATACAATAAAAGCCTTTTCGATTCTTTTCGTAACTGATTTATGTATTGGATTCCATTCGCCTCGCGGTTGGGAACTACTGATTGGCTATGCCTACAACGATTTTGGATTTGCTCAGAATGATAATGATATTATTCTATCTGTTCTTGTTTCCACTTTTCCCGTCATTCTAGATACGTTTTTTAAATATTGGCTTTTTTCTTATTTAAATCGTGTATCTCCGTCACTTGTAGTGATTTATCATTCAATGACTGAGTGAAAAGCGATTCAATGATCCAATTAGAATATTTTGGATTTTGTACATAAGCAAAGCATTCAAAGCCGTACTTACCTTACTTTTTCTACCCATCCAGAGGATCCGATCCCTCCCGGATTCCAGGAATCCTATATTCCTGTAAAATTATTTCAGTAAATAGCAGAATTGCGGATAGGGAACTGTATTAGTGACCTACCTAATTCTATTGTAGAAATTTTCGGGATCGACGATTGGACCATGCAAATTCGAAATACCTTTTCTTCGTTAAAGGGAGAGATTACTCAATTCATTTCCGTATCCCTCATGATATATATAATAACTCGGGCATCAATTTCAAACGCATATCCCGTTTTTGCGCAGCAGGGTTTTGAAAATCCACGAGAGGCAACTGGTCGAATTGTATGCGCCAATTGTCATTTAGCTAATAAGCCCGTGGATATTGAGGTTCCACAAGCGGTACTCCCTGATACTGTATTTGAAGCAGTTGTTAGAATTCCGTATGATATGCAACTGAAACAAGTTCTTGCTACTGGTAAAAAGGGGTCTTTGAATGTGGGGGCCGTTCTTATTTTACCAGAGGGGTTTGAATTAGCCCCCTCCGACCGTATTTCGCCCGAGATGAAAGAAAAGATAGGCAAGCTGTCTTTTCAGACCTACCGACCCACTAAAAAAAATATTCTTGTGATAGGGCCAGTTCCTGGGCAGAAATATAGTGAAATAACTTTTCCTATTCTTTCCCCGAACCCTGCAACTAATAAAGATGCTCACTTCTTAAAATATCCAATATACGTCGGTGGGAACAGGGGGAGGGGTCAGATTTATCCCGACGGGAACAAAAGTAACAATACGGTTTATAATGCTACAGCTGCGGGTATAGTAAACAAAATCATACGAAAAGAAAAAGGGGGATACGAAATAACCATAACGGATGCAGCGAATGGGCGTGAAGTGCTTGATATTATCCCTCCAGGACCAGAACTTCGTGTTTCAGAGGGCGAATCTATCAAACTTGATCAACCATTAACAAGTAATCCTAATGTAGGTGGGTTTGGTCAGGCAGATGCAGAAATAGTACTTCAAGATCCATTACGTGTCCAAGGCCTTTTGTTCTTTTTGGCATCTGTTGTTTTGGCACAAATCTTTTTGGTTCTTAAAAAGAAACAGTTTGAGAAGGTCCAATTATCCGAAATGAATTTCTAGATCCGCGGATTTATCATTTATCAACATTAAGTTTGTAAAAAGAACAAAATTATTCTTGGCAATTATGTTATGTAGGAACAAAAAATTTACGAAAAGTCTTTTGCTTATTTATATTCTTTTTCTACCGGATGTCGGGAAGTTCTTGTACTGCACTCCTAAATCCTAGTATATATATACTGTGAAGAAGGCTATTTTACTTTACCCCGCCTTTGTTTTTTCAATACAAGTTGGAGGATGTCACTATTATCTGATTTAAATATCATAGAATGTGTCAATAGTTTTGATTCTATTCTA